AAAGGTTCCAGAAGATGTTAATCGTAAGCAAGAAGATTGTTTACGAAGAAACAACAAGAAAAATTCATATTCTGATACATAAGAGTTATATAGGAATCGAGATAGTCTTTTATTTTCTTTTTTCAAAAGAAAAATGGATTTCATTGAAGTAATAAGACTATTCCAATTCGAATAATAGTTGAGAAAGAATCGCAATAAATGCAAAGATGGAACATCTTTGATCCGGTATTCAAGGAGTTGAACCAAGATTTCAAAATGGATAGGATAGGGTATTTCTACATGTGATAGATAATGTAAATGCAAAAATTTGTCTTCTAAAAAGGGAAATATCGAATGAATAGATCGTAAATTTTGAAACTTTGGTATTTCTTCCGGACAAGATAGTTGTCCTAGCGAGAATGGGATTTCTACAACGATTGCAAACCCCTCAGATAGAATCTGAGAATAAAACTCCGAATAAAAAAGATTGCTGTGATCCAACAATCGATCTTGGTTAGGATGATTAACCGAATTAATCCAAAAATTCTGCTGATACATTCGAATAATTAAACGTTTCACAAGTAGTGAACTAAATTTCTTGTTATTACAACCAAAAATTTCCACAGGTTCGGAACCATTTAATACATAATCATGGGCAAATGCATAAATATATTCCTGAAAGAGAAGTGGGTAAACGAAGTATTGTTGACGAGATTGCTGTTTTTCTGAATACCCTTCGAATTTTGCCATTTGAATTTATACTTGAATCAGAGAAAAAAAGCATTTCTCGATTTATCAAATGATGATACATAGTGCAATATGGTCGGAACAAGGTATTACAGTTTTTAAAACAAACCCTGAAAAGAAAGGGAGTCTAATCCATAGATCTTTTTCTGCTCCTTTTCTATCTAATTAGTTTATGTTTGTTCTAAGAAAGAACAAATCTTTTATTTTTGCAGGCCAATCGCTCTTTTGACTTTGGAATACACTCTCTTTATCAATATACTGCTTCTTTTACACATTCAATTCATAACATTCCTTTTCAACCATAATCAAGAATAATTAGGATTCCTAAAAAATAAATAAAAAAGGGTTTACCGATAGGAAAACCCAACCTTTCCCCGCATCGGGCACTAATCTATTTTTAACGTCTAATTAGATCGGGGAATCATTTCAATTAAGAAGTTAAGCTCGTTGCTTTTTATTTTACCAGAATTAGAGCCAGGCTCTATCCATTTATTCACTAGACCCAGAAAATCGGAATTTATTTATTCCAAAAATAAATCAAAAAAATTGATTTTATTACGACATGCTATTTTTTCCATTCATTACCTTTGAGGATCAGTCGTGGGCTTCTAGACTCTACCAAGAGTCTGGACGAATTTGTTGCTTCATCCAAATGTGTAAAAGATCATAGTCGCACTTAAAAGCCGAGTACTCTACCATTGAGTTAGCAACCCAGATAAAATAGGATCTTAGATACGATCGAAATCCAAAAATCGATAGAATTAGACCGGACGCTCCTGGCAAAACATGGAATTAGCAAGACATCAAAAGAAAGATTTTATTACCCATTAAAAACACTCAAATAAAAAAATAAAAAGATCGGTTAAATTTCACTAAGGTAAAAAAAAAAGGAGCGGCCCCAATCATAATAGCAAAATTATTATTTTTTTAGCATTTAAATAGAAAAATCTTATATGAAAGTACATGCAAGGGGGGGTCAACCCTATTATTTGAGCAAAGTGCAGACAGAAATACCTAATATGGAGTGACGATAAAGAGACCTATCTAGCTACAAATTCTAGCTGTTCAATAGACCTTTGTCAATAGAAATACAATAGTAAGAAAACCAATTAGATACAAATAAGGAAATTAAATAAAGGCTTTTGTTGGATTGGCACGAAATAAATGCAGCAAAAAAATAGGACTAAAAAAGAAGCAAATTGTGTCTAAATAATTAAGGGATATTAATGAACCTCCCTTACTTTTTCATTTAGTTGTTCAATTAACTCAAAGCTCTTTCTTTATCTTTAAAGAATTCAGCTTTCCTTAAAATATCATAAACAGTTCTTGTAGGTTGAGCACCTTTTTTAAGGAAATAGAGAATAGCTGGAACATTTAAACAAGTTTGATTCTTTATCGGATCATAAAAACCAACTTTTTGAAGATCTCTTCCTTCTCTTCGAGATCGAACATCAATTGCAACGATTCGATAGACAGCTTATTGGGATAGATGTAGATAAACAATGCCCCCCCTAGAAACGTATAGGAGGTTTTCTCCTCATACGGCTCGAGAAAATGATTCGAATTTCTATCTATAATACAAGTAGATAGAAATTAGACTATGATTTGCATTAATTTCCTTATAGAAGAAGAAAAAAAACAAATTTCATTTATACTCATGACTCAAGTTGACCAATTTTGACTGACAGAATTCAAAAGAGAAATCCTTCCAAATTTTTTGAGTCGTCTCTAAACTCTTTTCTTTATCTCATCTCGAACAAATTGACTTTTATTCCTTATTCTGATCTAATTCTATTGTTGAGATGGTTGAAAATCATGTTTACTTGTTCCGGAATCCTTTATCTTTGATTTGTGAAATCCTTGGGTTTAGACATTACTTCGGGAATTCTTATTCTTTTTTCTTTCAAAAGAGTAGCAACATACCCTTTCTTTTTTCTTATTTCCTTCAATAAACAATAAAACATTTTCCTTTTCTAGAGAAATCAAATATACACTTTTAATCAAAAAAAAAAAAGTTTTCCAATCTTCCAAAATTATACTTTTTCTTATTTTAACCTTTCAATTTCTATATTAAGGATAGACTGACAAAGTTGGCCTAATTTATTAGTTTTCACTAACCCTAGATTCTTTCCCTTGAGAAAAAATTAATTCTGTCTTCTCGAGCTCCATCGTGTACTATTTACTTACAAACAACCCAGCGCAAATTGGGTTCAGGACAAATAGAACAGACTATGTCGAGCCAAGAGCATTTTCATTACTATGAAAAATGGTGGATAGAAAAAAGAAAAATCCACAATCGATCATCTCCTTCAAGTCGCACGTTGCTTTCTACCACATCGTTTTAAACGAAGTTTTACCATAACAAACATTCCTCTAATTTCATTGCAAAGTGCTATCGAGAATTGATCCAATATGGATTGAATCATGAATAATCATTGGTTTTGTATACTAATTCAAACTTGCTATCTATGAAGAAATATGGATAAAAGAAATAAGTATTTAGCGGGAAAGACTCTGCAACTCTGCAAGGATCCAATTTATTAAAACCCATATTCTATCATATGAATGAAACATAGTTTGAAAAGAGGAATAAAATAGTTTGCTTAAGACTTATTTATTATTGAATTTCCATCCTCAACAGAGAACTCGAGATGAGCAATTCTGAAATGAGAAGAATCCACTCTTCTCCAACAAATAAACTATGCCAATGAAAAGATTAGCATTTTTTTGTTAGTTATAAACTTTTCATAGTTCTTCGACTGGAATAACAGGAGTAACAAAAGAAAGAAAAAATGAAGTAAAAAAAAATTAGTGTAAAGTAAAATTAAGGTCTTTGCTTTTACTTTTTTACTTCTAGTATTCCTTCTTTCTTTTATGTAACAGAAAGAACTAAAAATTTAAAATAAGAAAAGTATTATTTTTTTTGAATCCATTCTATTCTATTCAACGAACAGTTCTTACCTTATCATTACCGGAATGGATCAAAAGAATGACAGATCGAGATCGTTTTCGCTTAACCAAAGAAGAGCCCCTCTTTTTTACTAATAAAACAGCAAAACAAAAATCTATCTGTATCATAAAGGGAAAGGGATAAGTCTGATTTTTTATACAGTGTTTTTCCTCATAAATTTGGGTTTTCAATCAATTCCAAAGTCGAGTAGACGGAATATATGAATTTCTCTCTAATCCTCACATTCCATTGATTTAGAAATGGATATTTGCAAATCAGAGATAATGCCTAAAATAGAAAAATCTAGTCTCTATCCGTAGAATGGAAACCCCCTTTTCTTTACATTAGGTGTCAAATGTATCCTGTAAGAATTCCCATTTCACGGATATGAAGCATAAAGTTTATCCAACAAGTTCGAATTTCAAAACACATATTCAAAACACATACACATATGACTAATGAATAGTAGGAGCATATCCTGAATGTGCCTGACAGACCCAAATTGTTAATGAAAAAAATTTGACTGGACTTGATACTGGATTTTGTTTTCTGAGAAAAAAAAAAAGAATCCTTAGAAATGCATCTAATCTAAGAGTTCATAAGAAAAAATTATTCTCTTTAATAAGCTTTTGTCTCGTGCAGGATACAATACGATTCTATCTTTCATTTCATGAAAAAAAATCTGGGACGGAAGGATTCGAACCTCCGAATAACGGGACCAAAACCCGCTGCCTTACCACTTGGCCACGCCCCATTTCATTTCTTTTATACGACACTAATAAACAGTATTTTTATTATATATTAATCGTCAATCCCACTTCAATTACCTAAAAAATGAGGTATATTTTATTGCTAGGATTCTAAACATGCGGATAATATAGAATCCAAAAAATGCATTGATCATTACATGGAATTCTATTAAGATATTATATGAAAATCGAATTTTTTCCATTCTCATTTGAGAATGCGAATACAAGGAGGTATTTTGTGTTTGGGAAAGCCCGAAGAAAAAAGGGTTTTGAATCCACCTTTTCTTTTCCTTTTTCCCTTAGAAAAATAACTCAATCAAAATCCAAATATCTACTCTACAAGAACGAAATGCTTGTTATGCCTAATATACTTAGTTTAACCTCTATCTGTTTTAATTCTGGTCTTTATACGACTAGTTTTTTCTTAGCCAAATTACCCGAAGCTTATGCCATTTTCAACCCAATCGTGGATGTTATGCCTGTCATACCTGTATTCTTTTTTCTATTAGCGTTTGTTTGGCAAGCTGCTGTAAGTTTTCGATAAAATCTTTACTATTCTGTTCTGTCTGCCAAATTGAATGATGTATTCATTCCAAAAAATGAAAAAATGTAGAAGAGCCAAGAAGTCTTATATTATAAACTTTCGATTCTAAAATTAAAATTCTTCTACATTGAATGTAGAGCTGCAACAATAAATTTGGATCGGCCTTTCTACCCCTTGCATCTACGTTGAGCAGGTACCTTTAGGTACCCACACAAACAATACTTAAACTAAAACTCATTTTTTATATTGATTTTTTATTGATAAGACTGCTTATTATAAAGAAATTCTTGCATTTTTTTTTTTTTAGAATTGATTTTTGCATTTTTTAGGTGTAAAAAAAAACCATCCTAGTGGATCTGTGCGGTAAGGAAAAACGGGTAATCTATTCCTTAAAAAAAAATCTTGGAGATTATGTAATGCTTACTCTCAAACTCTTTGTTTATACAGTAGTGATATTCTTTGTTTCCCTCTTTATTTTTGGATTCTTATCTAATGATCCAGGACGTAATCCTGGACGTGAGGAGTAAAAATCCAAAATTTTTGGGAATTTTTTCTTACAAATTGGATTTATTTCGTACATTTATCTATGAGAAAATCCGGGGGTTAGAATTCCTTACAATTCGAAAGTCCCAAACGATCCGAGGGGGCGGAAAGAGAGGGATTCGAACCCTCGGTACAAAAAAATTGTACAACGGATTAGCAATCCGCCGCTTTAGTCCACTCAGCCATCTCTCCCCGTTCCAAATCGAAAGGTTTTCGTGATATGACAGAGGCAAGAAATAACGATTACAAAAAATCCTTCCTTTTTTCATTTCAAAAGTGCATAAAAATTATATTGCCAATTCCATTTTATTTATATTCTTTTTTCTTAATGTTAATAAAAAAAAAGGGAAAATTCTTGTTTCTTCTTTCTAAAATTCGATATAGGCTGAGAGACAATCAGATATATTTTCTCTTCAGCGGGCATTTCCGTATAGGACTTGTTAGAATAAAACAAGCAGGTTATAGAAAAAAAAATTCTTATCAAACCCACCATAAAATTCGAAAGAAAGATAAAGTAAGTAGACCTGACCCCTTTAATGATGCCTCTATCCGCTATTCTGATATATAAATTCGATGTGGATAAAATTGTTGTATAAGCGGATTTTTTGTATTTCCTTAGACTTAGACCGCGCAAGGCAAGAATTTTTCGCTATTTACGATTTCATATTCTTGTTACTTTACTAGACGTTCTATAGGAATAAGAAGAAATCGCAACTCTTTTCCGTTACACATAAAAATGGATTTCGAAAGTCAATTTTTCTTTTCAATATCTTTCTTTTTTTTTTCAAAATCCTTTTTTTTTGTTCTTCCACCCATGCAATAGAGAGCGAATGAGAAAAGAGGGATTATTTTTCCCCTAAAAGATAGGCTTTGAAATAGGAATCATAGAATAATGCTAAATTTAAATGTTTATTTCTTTATTTCTATAGCTTTATTTCTAGAGTTAAGTAGAAGAAAAATGAATCTAATGAAATTCATGGATTTACAACAACTTTGGTTGTGACCCCATAGAGAAAAATGCAAAATTTCTATCTTCGAGACCATTGAAAAAGGGCATTGAACGAGAAAGAAATCGTACACAGATAATCAAATTATCATATGCCTTGGAAGTAATATGAGGTGCTCGGAAATGGTTGAAGTAATTGAATAGGAGGATAACTATGACTATAGCCCTTGGTAGAGTTACTAAAGAAGAAAATGATCTATTTGATATTATGGACGACTGGTTACGAAGGGACCGTTTCGTTTTTGTAGGATGGTCCGGCCTATTGCTCTTTCCTTGTGCTTATTTCGCTTTAGGGGGTTGGTTTACAGGGACTACTTTTGTAACTTCTTGGTATACCCATGGGTTGGCTAGTTCCTATTTGGAAGGTTGCAATTTCTTAACGGCGGCGGTTTCCACTCCTGCCAATAGTTTAGCACACTCTTTGTTGCTATTATGGGGACCGGAAGCACAAGGAGATTTTACTCGTTGGTGTCAATTAGGCGGTCTGTGGACTTTTGTCGCTCTCCATGGGGCTTTTGCACTAATAGGTTTCATGTTACGTCAATTTGAACTTGCTAGGTCTGTTCAATTGCGGCCTTATAATGCAATTTCATTCTCTGGTCCAATCGCTGTTTTTGTTTCCGTATTCCTTATTTATCCACTGGGACAATCTGGTTGGTTCTTTGCACCGAGTTTTGGCGTAGCAGCTATATTTCGATTCATCCTTTTCTTCCAAGGATTTCATAATTGGACGTTGAACCCCTTTCATATGATGGGAGTTGCCGGAGTATTAGGTGCGGCTCTGCTATGCGCTATTCATGGGGCTACTGTAGAAAACACTCTATTTGAAGATGGTGATGGTGCAAATACCTTCCGAGCTTTTAACCCAACTCAAGCGGAAGAAACTTATTCAATGGTCACTGCTAACCGCTTTTGGTCCCAAATCTTTGGTGTTGCTTTTTCCAATAAACGTTGGTTACATTTCTTTATGCTATTTGTACCC